GCCAATGACGCAATCAGAGGAATAATTGGAACAAGAGTCTCAAACTTCTTAATAGCATTATTGATTAGAAATGAATTTTCTAGAATTTGACTGCGTACTACGGAAGGGTTCATTCGCACGCTTGAAAGATAGCCCAAAAACTCAAGGGAATGCTTGGATAATTGGTTTATATAAATCCTTCTTGGATGAAACCACAACGAAAAATGCCATTGCCAAAAAGTGACAAGGTAAAATTTCCATTTCTTCATGAAAAGAAATGTCCCTTTTGAAGCCAGAATGGATCTTTTTTGATACCTAATATAATGCATGAAAGGTTCCTTGACCAACCGCAGGTTTGCCCGAAAATCCTTAATCTTAACAAAGACGTTCACAAGACGTTCTATTTTTATATAGAAATAGATTCGTTCAAGAAAAACTCCAGAAGATGTTGATCGTAAATGAAAAGATTGGTTACGTAGAAAGACGAAAATGGATTCATATTCACATACATGAGAATTATATAAGAATAAGAATAATCTTTTATTTTTTTTTGAAAAAGGGGAACTGGCTTTCTTTGGAATAATAAGACTATTCCAATTACAATATTCGTTGAGAAAGACTCGTAATAAATGCAAGGAGGAAGCATCTTTTACCCAATAGCGAAGGATTTGAACCAATATTTCCACATGGACAGGGTGAGGTATTACCATATCTAACACAAAATTTAAATGTGAAAAAGTGTCCTCGAAAAAGGGAAATATTGAATGAATTGATCGTAAATTCTGAGATTTTCCTATCTTGTTCGTTTCCCCTTCTAGACAAGATAGGAATTGTAAAGAAAATGGAATTTCGACAATAAAAGCAAACCCCTCTGATATGATTTGAGAATACAAATTCTTGTTGCGCGCCCCAAATGGATTTTGGTTAGAATCATTAGGAGAAATAAGAAAATGATTCTGCTGATACAGTCGAGTAATTAACCGTTTCACAATCAGTAAACTGGATTTATTGTCATAACCCAGATTTTCCGACAAAATCAATTTACTCAAAGCACGATTATGAGCAAATGCATAAATATACTCCTGAAAGATAAGTGGATATAGGAAGTCATGTTGTTGAGATCTCTCTAGCTGTAAATATCTTTGGATTTCCTCCATTTGAAATTCGATTTGAATTAAAGGTAGAAGATTGGGGGGGTTATCAAATAATACATAGTGCGATACAGTCAAAACAAGGTATTCTGTAAAAATCGATACCTCGGGGACAGATAAACTTATCAACAGATTCTCTACCCTCTCCTTTTTCCATCCATTTCATTTAATTCGTCTATGTTTATGTTATAGAATAACAAGATGGTTAGAAATCTTTTATTTTTTAAACCGAATCGCTCTTTTGATTTCGGAAAAAACTTCCTTTATCAATATACTGCTTCTTTTACACACACATCTTCATTCCATAATGGAGAATGTCAATAGTTAGGATTCATTAAAAAAAAAATAGAATCCACTCGTGGAGTGAGAAGTGCTTCCCGTATCAGGCACTAATTTATTTTTAACGTCTAGTTAGATCGGGAAATTATTCAAATTAAGAACAGAAGCTGGTTGCTTTTTATTTCTGATAATTAATTGAAGCCACAGGGCTCCTATCCATTTATTCATTCGACCCAACTTTCTTTTGTTCCGTTCCAAGAATTCGAAAAAGGTTTTATACCAATCCGATAAGAATGAAATATCCTCAGAACTCTCCATTGATACGACATGCTATTTTTTCCATTTATTCCCTTTCAGGATCAGTCGCGGTCTTCCAAAGTTTACCAAGGTTACGGACGAATTCGTCACTTCATCCAAATGTGTAAAAGATTCTAGCCGCACTTAAAAGCCGAGTACTCTACCGTTGAGTTAGCAACCCGAAAAAAACATAGATTAAACAAAACTTCAACAAAGGGTGTATAGATACAATCAAATTCAATTAAATTGATTTTAAACAAAGAGAAAAGATATTATACAAGCTAATCAAACCTTTGAGTTAACAAATCTAAAAAAAAACAGATTTTATAATGGATTCAAAACATAAAAATGAATTGATTAGATGAAAATACAATTAGATGAAAATACAATAAATTGTCAGATAAAATAAAAGAAAAAAAGATACAGAATTGTCAAAATGGATAGAGCATCTCTTATGTTATCTAGCTTTGTTTCAATCAAAAAAACCTCTTGTATCAAAGAAAGCATCATTTGAATAAGATAAAGTAACAAAACCGTGGGACAAAAATAAATAGACCCGGATCGCTTATCACGATGAATTATATTTGTTCAATACACTGTTGTCAATATAAATGTTGAGAAAAGAATACAGTGGAAAAGAGAAATTGCATTAAATAAAATCCTTTTTGAAATCCTTTGAATTTCCATTTAACAATGGAATACAATAATATTCAAAATTGTCTTGGATTGACACTACATATCTAATCTACATAGATAGAAAAAGTATAAATCGAAGAATAAAAAAGGAAGAATTCAAAAAAAAATATCGGATTTTTGAGTCCCTAATGCTAATGTATTTCATCAATCTAAGTGGAATAAGCAAAGTAGATTCCTTGTTGTTGCTTAGTCGAGTTCCAATGAAAACCACACAATTAAAATTAAAGGAAATGCGCAAATTTGATATTTATAAGATCAATAAATTTGGTCATTCTAGACCATCTAGACCATAAGATTCGACAGAAACTATGATAAATAAATATGAATACGGCAGAAAAAAAGAAAAAGGGGGGCAAGTAGAAAAAAATTAGACAAAGTTATATACAAGTCGCTACCCCCCCTGGTATTTCTTTAATTGAATTTCATTTGATTAGGCGGAAGTTCCTTAAAAACTTCCGCTTTCTTTAAAAGATTCTGAACAGTTCCTGTGGGTTGAGCACCCTTTTCAAGGAAATATAGAATAAGAGGAACATTTAAATAAGTTTGATTCTTCATTGGATCATAAAAGCCCACCCTTCTAAGATCTTTTCCTTCTCTTCGGGATCGAACATCAATTGCAACGATTCGATAGATGGCTCATTGGGATAGATGTAGATGAACAATACCCCCCCTAGAACCGTATAGGAAGTTTTCTCCTCGTACAGCTCGCGAAAAAATGATTTGATTCGAAGTTTTGTCTATATATGCAATTCTAATAAATTAAATGACAAATGGGCCCATAAAATAAATTAGACTATGATTTCAGTCTTTTTTCTTCCTGAAAATGAAAAAGAAACCATTCGTACTCATAACTCAAGTTGGATAACTATCAAATAGTTCAAAGGAAAAATCTTTAGTCAATTTCATTTATTGAGTCGTCTTTACTCCCTTTTGTTTGTCTCGTTTAAACCATTTCAAATTCTATTTGGATTCTTTAGTCCGATCCAGTTATTGAGACTATCGAGACAATTAAAAGGGTGTTTCCTTGTTCTTAGATCCTTTCCTTATTTTTAATCATTGGGTTTAGACATTACTTCGGTGTTTCTTAATCCTTTCAAAATAAAATGGCAGCAACATACCCCCTTTTGATTTCTTTCGACCAAAGAATCCTATAGACAGTCGATTCCCGCGTGATACACTTTGAATCGAAAAATTTGAATCAATTTCAACAAGTTTTGCTTTTGAATTGGAAACTTGCTCGAATTGGATCCTTTCGATTCCTATATATGTTCGATATATTTACGAAGTTGTTCCTCCAATTGATTGGCATTAACCCTAGATCCTTGCCCCCGAGAAATGAATTAATACTTTCTATTCGAGCTCCAGCGTGCACTATTTACAACCCAACAAAAAAACGAAGGGTTCGGGTGTAACAGAACAAACAATGTCGAGCCAAGAGCACCCTTATTCCTAGACAAATCAAAAATGGTGGATGTAAAAATCCACAACGGATCGTGTCCTTCAAGTCGCACGTTGCTTTCTACCACATCGTTTCAAACGAAGTTTTACCATAACATTCCTCTAATTTGGAACCGGTATGAAATTGATTCAATTATGGAATCATGAGTAGTCACTGGTTCAGCTGTCCATAGACATCGTAATCTAGACTTTTCTTCTATATATGAATATATGATATGTGGAACGATTTTTCTGAAAAAGTCTTAGCAAGACAGCATTTTTAACATACATAAATAATATATAGATCCGAGAAAAAAATAGAAATAGAGAAACGAATAACTTTTTGAATCTGCATCTTCAAGTGACTCAATAGGCTAGATTAAACGATTTCTTACTTTTTCAAAGATTCCACGTACAAGGAATCATTAAAAAGATTTTTTTTAATAAAAAAAAATATTTCTAATTGAAATTGAAAAGGTTTCCTATTTCTACATCATTATTATTATTAAATGGAATTTGAAGAAAATTGGACAATAAGCATCACCTTTGATCTTCATAGGAGGATCGGTCTTTCTTTTTGAATTGACTCATCACTGATTGAATTTCAAATTTCTATTTGAAATAGATCAAAGAAAAGAAGAAAGAAATCTATTTTTTTCATGAGATGTATAAAAAAAATGATGTAAGTTAAGATTTGAATCTTTATTCTTTTCATCTGATTACGAAAATCAAAATCGAAAAAAAATAGGGAAGGTTCTTCGTATCTATCAGGTAGACTGAACAATTGTCACTGTTATAGATATTCTAGATTCTAGAATATCTATAATTTCAGTTTAAATAATTTTCGGATTACAAATCTTTTTCACAAAAGACCAAAAATTTTCTTGTCATTGAAATAGAATGATACGTACCATAGAAGCTAAACATTTCTTCATTTTACATTTTATATGATTATATTATATGATTGATATGTATTTGGTTTAAATGGGGTTGAGTAATATCGACTCTTGTGATAAAGTGAATACAAAGGGATAGGATAAATCACCCCTGCCTCAATCGTTAAATCGATTTCCAATTTTTCATTAGAGTCAAACACGAAATACCTAAATCAAATTAGATTCAAAGAAAAAACATCAGCTCCATAACATATTTCTATATAATATGGAACTTGATCATTTATTAATGAAATTCGAACAGACACAGATATTTAAATTAATATGGATTAACTCCTACCCACTCCCCTATTTCTTTCTATGGGAATAATGGAGCATAAAAAATGGACTGCGCTGGGACGGAAGGATTCGAACCTCCGAATAGCGGGACCAAAACCCGTTGCCTTACCACTTGGCCACGCCCCATTTCAATTTCTAATCGACACTAAGAAACAATAATATTGGTATTGCTTGTTTGTCAACTCCAGTCCAAATATCTATAGATCTATAGAATCGATTGGTACTAGGATTTTGATACATATAGATATAGAATTCAACTTAATTTATTGATCATTACATAGAATTCAATTAAGATATTGTATGAAAGTATGATTTCTTCTATTCTCCTTTGAGAATTGGAGGATTTTTGGTTGGGTGGATTCAAAGAAAAAGAAGGGTTTTTGTCTACCTTACTTACTTTCTTTTTCCTTATATCAAAAACGCAATCAAAATGCAATTATCTCCAAGAACAAAATGTCTGTTATGCTTAATATCGTTAGTTTGATCTGTATTTGTATTAATTCTCCCTTTTATTCGAGTAGTTTTTTCTTCGGCAAATTGCCCGAAGCCTATGCTTTTTTGAATCCAATCGTGGATGTTATGCCAGTCATACCTGTGCTTTTTTTTCTCTTAGCTTTTGTTTGGCAAGCTGCTGTAAGTTTTCGATGAGATCCTGAATAATAATATCCTAGAAAATGTATGATTTCCTCGATAAAAAAAAATTCTAACAATTGAAAAAATCGGATAAGTTTTAGAGTATGAACCCTCGATTCACACGCTGAAATTCGTGGATAGTCGCCAAAACCCCAGCTTACCCCCATTTCCTCATTTTTGACCCCCTTTCCAGTGAAAGACCCTAACCCTATTAGGGTCTCCCACAATATAATATCTAATTTGGATATAAACCAAAATTTTGGTTAATGAAAAACAAATGAATTTGTGACAATGCATTTCTAGAAAAAACCTCATTTCTTTAGGATATGTGGTAGAAAAATAGAAGATCTATTCTCTTTTTTTTTTCAAAAAAACCATCTTGGAGATTGTGTAATGCTTACTCTGAAACTCTTCGTTTATACCGTAGTGATATTTTTTGTGTCTCTCTTTATCTTTGGATTCCTATCTAATGATCCAGGGCGAAATCCTGGACGTGAAGAATAAAATACAGGGGGTTTTCCTTGGTTTTGGTTAATTTGCAAATTTTCTTAGGATTTTATCTATTCTACACGTTTCACTAAGATTTTCAAAATTTGAAAAAAAACCAAATCAATTCATCAACGGAAACGGAAAGAGAGGGATTCGAACCCTCGGTACGAATAACTCGTACAACGGATTAGCAATCCGACGCTTTAGTCCACTCAGCCATCTCTCCCAATTGAAAAAGATAATTACTACATTACACATAATGTAAGGAATCTTTCTTCTTTCTCTATTCTATTATATATATAGAGATCCACAAATCGGGAATTTCCTTTATCTAAAAGATGGGCTCGACCGCGCGAACAATCGAACTAAAAAAAAAATAAGCAAGACCTATTTGTGTTGATTTTGTTCGAAAGGCCCTTCTTATTCTCATGGCCCGGCCCGGTCAGTACCCAGCCGGGCTCTTTTTTTTGTTCCAACGAATTATAGATAAATAATGATTTATCTGATATCTGATTTGAAAACAAAAAGACTTTTTTTATTATATTATTATATTCAATTGAATATTTTATATTCAAGCAACAAAAAAAAAGAACAAAGACTATTTACATTCTTTTTCTTGTTATATTTTACCGAACTAAAAAAGAAACTATCGATTCTTCCACAATGCATTTTTCTGTTATGATTTTAGTGTTTTTTTTTATCCGTATCGATCTTCTTCAGCAAAAGGGAAAACTTTAGTTTTAGTTATTTAATTTAAATTAAATGAAGCCTCTTTCCCGAATCTCATTAAATTCGGATCTCCCCGCAAAAAAGTGCAACGTTCTCATTTTGATGATTCTTTGATGATCCTATCTTGATCATGCTCAATGATCTTGTTCGACAAAAGGTCCATTTGTATACAATAATCATATTGTAGCGGGTATAGTTTAGTGGTAAAAGTGCGATTCGTTCTATTAACCGTTAATAGTTAAAGGGTCTTTCGGTTTTATTCATATTCCGACCAAAAACTTTATTTCTTAAAAAGATTTAATCCTTTACCTCTCAATGAGAAATTCGAGAAAAAAATACGAATTCTCGTGATTTGTATCCATGAGTCACTTAGAAATTGAAAAGTTGGATTATGAAATTGCGAAACATAATTTTTGAATTGGACCAAAACTTCCAATTGAATAAGTATGAGTAAAGGATCCATGGCAGAAGATAGAAAGTCAATTTCTAATCGTAACTAAATCTTCCATTTTTTTCTTTCTAAAGAAAGAAATTGGAGCAAAATAGCTATTCAACGATGACTTTGGTTTACTAGAGAC